TAACGATCAAGACTGGTAAGCCCGTCGGTCCATACAGCTGTCCATGTACCGGTAGAAGATTCTGCAGCTACCGCAGCCCCTGCTTCCTCAGGCGGAACTCCCGGTTGAGGAGTTACTCGGAATGCTGCCAAGATATCAGTATCTTTGGTTTCATATTCAGGAGTATAATAAGTCAATTTATACTCTTTAACACCAGCCTTGAATCCAACACTTGCTTTAGTCTCTGTTTGTGGTGACATAAGTCCCTCCCTACAACTCATGAATTAAGAATTCTCACAGCAACAAGGTCTACTCGACATGAATTAGGAGTTAGAAAACCCTTTCCAGGAATCTTTCACAAAGTTATTAACCTATATTATCAACTAATCATAATTTCGTTATTAGACCATGGTATTTGATTCACCAAATACATCATTATTGTATACTCTTTCATATGTATGGCGCAACCCAATACTTATTTTTCTCTAATGCTTAACTTTTTTTTAATCGAAATATCTAAATAATAAGAAATTTCGTCTTGACAGTGATATATGTTATATATGTAAATCCTAGATGTGAAAAGAAAATATGCGGAATTTAAAAAAAAAATAGCTAAGCTTAAATCAATATGTTGAAATAAGCAATGATTAAGTGCCCATTATATAGAAATAATGAATCGTAAATTAAATTAAATAGAGTTCTGGTTCGAATTCCATAGGATCCATAGGATAAGTATTGTCTATAATGATAGATAAATGAAAAGGCTTCCTGACGATTTTTTCTTCATCTACTTGATTTGATATTTTTAAAATAAAATCGATTTTATTTTAAAAATGCCTTAGTTGAACTTGAAAATCCACTCATTGAAACTGAAAAGCAAATAAGTAAACAATTAAATTGGATTCGTTGGCCGGTACCAACAAAATGGAGTGCTAAACCCAGTTCGTTTCGTATTGAATTGAATTAATCGATCACCTTGCTATCGAACATTTATTTTGGATTCCAAATTTTTTGAAAAAGAAATTCGACCTATTTTTTATTTTTATTTTTATTTATTATTATGAGAATCAATCCTACTACTTCTGGTCCTGGAGTTTCCGCGTTTGAAAAAAAGACCCTGGGGCGGATCGCTCAAATCATTGGCCCGGTGCTAGATGTAGCCTTTCCACCGGGCAAGATGCCAAATATTTACAACGCTTTGGTAGTTAAAGGGCGAGATGCTGTTGGACAACAAATTAATGTGACTTGTGAAGTCCAGCAATTATTAGGAAATAATCGAGTTCGAGCTGTAGCTATGAGTGCTACAGATGGTTTAATGAGAGGGATGGAAGTGATTGACACGGGAGCTCCTCTAAGTGTTCCAGTCGGCGGGGCGACTCTAGGACGAATTTTTAACGTGCTTGGAGAACCTGTTGATGATTTAGGTCCTGTAGATACTCGCACAACATCCCCTATTCATAGATCTGCCCCTGCCTTTATACAATTAGATACAAAATTATCCATCTTTGAAACAGGAATTAAAGTAGTAGATCTTTTAGCCCCTTATCGGCGTGGGGGAAAAATAGGACTTTTCGGGGGAGCTGGGGTGGGGAAAACAGTACTAATTATGGAATTAATTAACAACATTGCGAAAGCTCATGGAGGTGTATCCGTATTTGGCGGAGTAGGGGAACGTACTCGTGAAGGAAATGATCTTTACATGGAAATGAAAGAATCTGGAGTAATTAATGAAGAAAATATTGCAGAATCGAAGGTAGCTCTAGTCTATGGTCAGATGAATGAACCACCGGGAGCTCGTATGAGAGTTGGTTTGACTGCCCTAACTATGGCGGAATATTTCCGGGATGTTAATGAACAAGACGTACTTCTATTTATTGATAATATCTTCCGTTTCGTCCAAGCAGGATCAGAGGTATCTGCTTTATTGGGTAGAATGCCTTCCGCTGTGGGTTATCAACCCACTCTTAGTACCGAAATGGGTTCTTTACAAGAAAGAATTACTTCTACCAAAGAAGGATCCATAACTTCCATTCAAGCTGTTTATGTACCTGCGGACGATTTGACTGACCCCGCTCCTGCCACGACATTTGCGCATTTAGATGCTACTACTGTACTATCAAGAGGATTAGCCGCTAAAGGTATCTATCCAGCAGTAGATCCTTTAGATTCAACATCAACTATGCTCCAACCTCAGATTGTTGGTGAAGAACATTATGAAACTGCGCAAAGAGTTAAACAAACTTTACAACGTTACAAAGAACTTCAGGACATTATAGCTATCCTTGGGTTGGACGAATTATCCGAAGAGGATCGCTTAACTGTAGCAAGAGCACGAAAAATCGAGCGCTTCTTATCTCAACCCTTTTTCGTAGCAGAAGTATTTACGGGTTCCCCGGGGAAATACGTCGGTCTAGCAGAAACAATTAGAGGGTTTAAATTGATCCTTTCCGGAGAATTAGATGGTCTCCCTGAACAGGCCTTTTATTTGGTAGGGAACATTGATGAAGCTACAGCGAAGGCTACGACTTTAGAAACGGAGAACAACTTGAAGAAATGACCTTAAATCTTTGTGTACTGACTCCCAATCGAATTGTTTGGGATTCAGAAGTGAAAGAAATCATTTTATCTACCAATAGTGGACAAATTGGCGTATTACCAAATCACGCGCCTATTGCTACAGCTGTCGATATTGGTATTTTGAGAATACGTCTTAACGAACAATGGTTAACCATGGCTCTGATGGGCGGTTTTGCTAGAATAGGCAATAATGAGATTACTATTTTAGTAAATGATGCGGAGAAGGGTAGTGACATTGATCCACAAGAAGCTCAGCAAACTCTTGAAATAGCAGAAGCTAGCTTAAGGAAAGCTGAAGGAAAGAGACAAATAATTGAGGCAAATCTAGCTCTTAGACGAGCTAGAGCCCGAGTAGAGGCTATCACTGTGATTTCGTAACTAGTTAGTGCTTTCCGAATAATCAATAATCATCAAAGGAACTTCTGTATAAACAGAAGTTCTGTTTATACACCCTATTTTTTATTTTTCTAATTTTATAAATAGAATCATAAGTGGAATCGGATTCTAAATACAAGGAAAAATTTTTGAATTCAAAAAACAAAAAAATGAAATATAAAAGAATGGAAAAAAGAAAAAATTAATAAAACAAGATGGATAGAAAAACTTATTAGATACCATTGATTTTGATATCTAATAAGGTCTACCTACTATTGGATTTGAACCAATGACTCCCGCCGTATGAAAGCAATACTCTAACCACTGAGTTAAGTAGGTCTTTTATAATCACAAAGAGAAAGAAATGGAACTCGTCGCATCGACGGATTATAAATGGAATAGCATTTATAAGCAATACCAATCAAATATATCGCACAAATAAGATGTTGCATCATGGAATATTTATCTTGACAAGAGATTGTCGACATGATAAAATATGTATCACAAGCACAAGGGCTATAGCTCAGTTAGGTAGAGCACCTCGTTTACACGCGCGCCAATGTTTTTCAGAGGAGTACATCATGTAATCAAAAGACTTATTGAGAAGGTAATGTCTTACTCCATGACTTTTAGGGAATAAGAGAACAATAGCTTGACAAAGGGGTTCGGTCTAATTTAGGTGCTCTTTTTAGCCGCCAAATAGAACCCATCTTAGATTTCGATTTAAGATATTGATAAGGTGAATACCCAGTTTATTCAATGCTAGGCATAATGAGTATAAGGACCTCAAAAATTATCTTTTTGTCCTATCCTATGAACTTTAAGGTGTATGAAGTTTCATATTTGATTCTTTATTAAGCAGAAGCGGGGCAATGGAGACTTCATTTAACTTAGGTTGATCTAAGCCAAAAGCAGACCTACGTCAGGGTAGTCCTTCTTTGAAACACTTTGGTAATGCTCTCTGATCGGAATCTAAATAATAAATCAGAGCAGGGGGAGCCATCGTCTTATCTTTCTGTCAAGAGAATTATGGTAGACTAAATGATTAGTTATATCAATTAATGTATCAGTTAATGAAAGAGCCCAATGCAAAAAAATGCATGTTGGGTCTTTGAAGCAGTTCAAATCATTTTTATTACAATAAGTTTGATCTGTTTTACCGAGAAGGTCTACGGTTCGAGTCCGTATAGCCCTAAAAGAAAATGAAAAAAAAAAAGGGCATTTCAATAGATCCAATCGGTATTTTTTCTAATCTTGACTAAACAAACCAAATTTTCTTCATTATTAATCGTAGATTAATTACATATTCATTTTCCTCTCCTACTCTCCGCACGCAATACAATTCCGCAATACAATAAAAGAGTTAGTGATACTTCTTTGCCTTTGGAATACCTATATAACCTTAGTTGATTTTTATAATCAAAATCATTCCATGAACTCGGTTAAAAACACACTTCAACCTAATCTAACAAAAATGGAATACACTAGTAATAAGTTACATAGGTTTAGGAAGAACTTACTCTGTTTCTATATTTAGTTTAGGAACAGTCGAAGTTTGAAAAATAAAGATCTTTGCTAACTTTCATTGTTAACATTGTCAAATAGGTTTTTCTTGGTATATGTTACTTGATAAAATAAAGCGCAAAACAAAAGAGTTTTTGCTGTATTAAATCAATAGAAATTCCTAAATCAATAATCAATACTAAATCAATACTCAATAGAAGTTCCTATTCTAATAATAATAATATATAATAATAATATATATTTATTATTATTAGAATATATATTTTCAATATTATTTCTATTTTAATATTATTTCTATTTCTATATATATAGAATAGAATATTAGTAGAATAGAAATTCTAGAATAATAATTGAAATATTATTGTATAATATAATAATTTATCTAATAAATATCGAATAGATAGATTTTAATAAATTAATAAATACTTAATAATTTCAATACTTTCAATACTTAAAAAAAAAATCGAAAACAAGGAATTCAAAATTGAATTCTTAATTTTCGATTTTTTTTCTATTTTAGAGAGAATCCGGAGTGGGGTGAAAAA